AGACTAAACACGAACAAGGGGGATCTACCGAAGAAGACCCTTCCCTTTGTTCGGAAGAAAAGGAGGATCCGGACAAAATAGATGAAACGGAAGAGATCCGGGTGAATGAAAAAGAAAAAACAAAGGATGAATTCTACTTTCACTTTAAAGAGACATGCTATAAAGATAGCCCAGTTTACGAAGATTCTTATCTTGATGGGTATCAAGATAATTGGGAATTGGGAAGACTTAAAGAACAAAAAAATAAAAAGACCTATCTCCGATTTGAAAAACCTTTTATTACTTTTCTTTTCGATTATAAACGATGGAATCGTCCATTTCGATATATCAAAAATGATCGATTTGAAAATTCTGTACGAAATTTTTAAAATAAAATAAAATAAATCAATAATAATATTGATACATAAGAGAAATACAAGAATAGATAAGACGAAATTCGTCCACCCCCCATATATTTGAGACTTTCCCCTATAAAGAAACTTGCAACCCCAAGTCCATTTGTAATTCCATCAATTATACGTCTATTAAAAATCTGAATTAGTTCGGCTAATCCTCTTACACTTATGGTTAAGACCTTAGTATAAAAAATATCTATATAACCACGATTATATGACCAATTATATATTAAATTTTTTATTTTGTCCAAGATAATTCTCTTAGGACCTTTTTTCAAAAATGAATTGATTAAGTCCAAATTCTGGAAAGATGAATAAACAGACCCATATAAAATATATGCTATTAATAGTCCGAAAAAGGAGATACTTACCGAAAAAATTGCATTTTTCAAAAATTCATACCAATCTACAGAATAATTAGAATTTCGATGAAAAAGGTTTGTTGATGGAGTTAACCATTTTGATAATATATCAAAATCTACTATTCCTTGATCAAAATGAATTCCTATTGATCCAATGAACAAAGTAAATAATACCAATATAAGCAGAGGAAATAGCATAGTATTGTCCGATTCATGAGGATACATATAAGTATATTTTTTTCCGCAGTAAGTACTAAAACTTCGCATTCTATTTCTTACATTATTATGAATTTTATATGTATCCTTTGAAGAAAGGGAAACGGAAACCTTATTATTGATTGTTGATAAAAGTGAATTTCTATTGACTGCTTTAGGCGCTTCTTTTCCCCATAAAGATATTGAATAGAACGAACCATTTTTAATGCTACTGTAATTTTGAAAATGAACACGCAAATGTCCATCAAAAGTAAGTAAATACATCCGAAGCATATAAAATGCGGTTAACCCGGTTGTGAAACAAGCTATTATTGCGAAAATTGGTGAATACAACCAACTATCATTAAGAATTTCATCTTTAGACCAAAAACAAGCAAGAGGGGGAATACCACAAAGAGAAAGCGTACCCAATAAAAAAGTAATTCTTGTAATTGGAACATATCTTGTTAAACCGCCCATAAGAACCATATTTTGACTTTTATCTGGTGAATATCCAACAATAGGTTCCATTGAATGAATAATAGATCCGGATCCCAAAAACAATAAAGCTTTCGAATAGGCATGAGTAATCAAATGGAATAAAGCAGCTCGATAAGAACCTATACCTAGAGCTAACATAATATAACCCAATTGAGACATTGTAGAATAGGCTAAACTTTTTTTAATGTCTCCTTGAGCAAGAGCCAAAGTAGCTCCTAATAGTACTGTTATTACGCCTATTAAAGAAAGGAAGTTCATTATGTAAGGTATGACTATGAAAAGAGGAAGAAGCCGAGCTACAAGAAAAATTCCCGCTGCTACCATGGTAGCGGCGTGTATAAGAGCCGAAATGGGAGTGGGTCCCTCCATGGCATCAGGTAACCATACATGAAGGGGAAATTGTGCAGATTTCGCAATTGCGCCGACGAATAATAAAGAGGCACACATAGTATCAAATAAAGAATTGACCTCATTATTATGGATCAAGTTTTTAACTATTTCGAACAAATCCCGAAATTCTAAACTGCCTGTTATCCAATAAAAACCTAAAATTCCTAATAATAGCCCAAAATCCCCTACACGATTAGTTACAAAAGCTTTTTGGCAAGCACTTGCTGCAATCGGTCGTGTAAACCAAAAACCTATTAAGAAATACGAACACATTCCCACGAGTTCCCAAAAAATATAAATTTGTATCAAATTGGAACTAGTAACTAATCCCAACATAGAAGTATTGGAAAAACTCATATAAGCAAAAAATCTCAAATATCCTTGATCGTGAGACATATAATTGTCACTATAAATAAGAACCATAATTCCCGCAGTGGTAATTAGTATTGACATAATCGAAGTAAGTGGATCAATCAAGTATCCGAACTCTAACGAAAAATCATTATTGATGGTCCAAGACCATAGATATTGATAAATAAAACTTCCATTTATTTGCTGAATAGAAAGATTCACCGAAAAAACCATAGTTATACTTAGCATTAAAACACTAATAAAAGCCCACATACGACGAATATTTTTTGTTGCTGTAGGAATAAGCAGAAGCCCAAATCCTATTAACATAGTAACTGTAAGTGGAAGAAAGGATATTATCCCTGCATATTGATATGTATGTTCCATAAAAAAACAAATTTAATTTTTTTTTTTTTTTTTTTTTTCATTCTTATTAATTTGATTGTTTCCGATTCACCAATTCTTATCTCTTTCGAACAGAATATTAAAATTTTCGTCATTATACTACTACTATATTACTATTCTATTCTTTTTATCATATTCTGATAATTTATAACCTTACTATATTATAATAGAATAGTAATATAGTAGTAGTAAGGAAAAACTGTTATGCCAAAAACAGTGCTTAATTCGAATATGTGTCATAATATCCATCAATAATTCGAATCAATAAAAGGGATCTTCGGTTATTCTAATTCATTTATTTTGAGTAATTATCTAACCCGTCGGGGAACGGATTGATTGGATTTCAATAAGGAAAACTTATGTTTTTTGGAAATACTACGATATTCCTTACTTCGTATAGAACTGAAATTGAAAATTGACTAAGGTTATCTTTCTCAGGGAATGGAATGTCTTGTTTAAGAGATTAACTACTAATTCTAATAAAATTAGAATTGAAATTGCGGGGAGGGTACTCTGAACTTAATCATTAATCAATTAATAGATAATAGAAAAAAGAAAAATTCTTTTACTTATACTCTCTTCTATTTTTTTTTATCCCCATATATGTAATATGTGATGGGCACGTATATATATATATATATATATTTGTATTCTTGTATTTTGTATCTTATGTTATGAAATTTATTATCCACGGGATAAGTATGGATAATGACTAAAAAGAATGATCTATTTTGAACAATACATGTCTTTCACATACAACGATAAAAATTAGTACTTCCTTTTGAATGGCGGTTCCAAAAAAACGTACTTCTATGTCAAAAAAACGTATTCGTAAAAATATTTGGAAGAAGAAGGGATATTTAACTGCAGTAAAAGCTCTTTCTTTAGCGAAATCGATTTCCACCGGGCACTCAAAAAGTTTTTTTGTGCGCCAAACAAGTAATAAGTAATAAAGTATTGGAATGATCTGAATCGACATACCAGAAAGAACTTAAACTTTTTAATTCAAGACGAACGATTCACATTAATTAATGTATTGAACTCCTCAATATTAGTTAGAACTAGCTTCCATGATATGTAGAATAATAATTCTTCCGTCTATCGGGCAAGTATTTTTATTTTTCGTTATACTACACTCTATGTAGTATATTTTATAGTTAATGTGAATTCGCGAGATAATTATTTTTCAATCTCTATCAATTAACCTTTCTAGTGGGAAAGGTTAATTGGTAGAGATTGAAACTCTTTTCTTATATGTCTAGCCTAAACCCTAATTGTATTTAGTTGTATTTAGTAAATGGTATCAAAAATTATAAATTATGGACACAACAAATAGTATTAATACTTAATGATACTAAGGTATCGAAATAGTTAGAAAAATTCCTTGGATTTAGTGATAAAATTGTGATACATATTAAATATAAATTTAATTTCAATATTTTATTATTGAGAAAAAAAAAAAAATTTTGTTATAATTCGTTTATTTTATTTCGTGAATTCAAAAAAACATAGAAAAGGGGACAATTTTTAGTTCTATACCTCAACTGAGAGCAAAACTGTCGAGTTCTAACCCTTCCAGGAGAACTCCGTTTCTAGTACGTGAAAGTTGATTGTTAAAATTGAATCCTACGGCGATACTAACTAAGGGTTATTGAACATTCACATATTAATTTTAAAACTTAAACGAGCTTTATTCATCGATTCTAAAGAGCTTCCTAAACTATATTTCATATTGAATCCTTGAACCCTTGAATCTCGACGACTCAACATGAAGTGACTAATATTTATTATTATTTCAAGTAAGCCGCCATGGTGAAATCGGTAGACACGCTGCTCTTAGGAAGCAGTGCTAGAGCATCTCGGTTCGAGTCCGAGTGGCGGCATCCCCTAAAAGGGACATAATGGATCCTATAATGTATTTAATTCCCGATTTAAATGCTGTAATGGGGCCCCTTTTATGATATTTGTGACTTTAGAACATATATTAACTCATATCTCTTTTTCGATCATTTTAATGGTGATTACCATTCATTTGATGGCCTTATTAGTCCACGAAATCGTAGGATTACGTGATTCCTCGGAAAAGGGGATGATAGTTACCTTTTTTTCTATAACAGGATTATTAGTTATTCGTTGGATTTATGCGGGGCATTTCCCACTAAGTAATTTATATGAGTCATTAATTTTCCTTTCATGGAGTTTCTCCATTATTCATATGATTTCTAAGATTAAGATACGGAACAAAAAAAATTATTTAAGCGCAATAACCGCACCAAGTGCTATTTTTACCCAAGGTTTTGCCACGTCAGGTCTTTTAACCGAAATGCATCAATCTGCAATATTAGTACCTGCTCTACAATCTCAGTGGTTAATGATGCACGTAAGTATGATGTTATTGAGCTATGCAGCTCTTTTATGCGGATCATTATTATCGGTTGCTCTTCTAGTCATTATATTTCGAAAAAACATCGATATTTTTTGTAAAAGAAAAAATTTCTTAATTAAGTCATTTTTCTTTGGCAAGATCGAATACTTGAATGAGAAAAGAAGTGTTCTTAAAAACACTTTTTTAATTTCATTTCAAAATTATTACAAATATCAATTGACTCAGCGTTTGGATTATTGGAGTTATCGTGTCATTTGTTTAGGATTTACCTTTTTAACCATAGGCATTCTTTCTGGAGCAGTATGGGCTAATGAGACATGGGGATCTTATTGGAATTGGGACCCCAAGGAAACTTGGGCATTTATTACTTGGACCATATTCGCGATTTATTTGCATACTAGAACAAATCAAAGTTTACAAGATACGAATTCGGCACTTGTAGCTTCTATAGGATTTCTTATAATTTGGATATGCTATTTTGGGATCAATCTATTAGGAATAGGTCTACATAGTTATGGTTCATTCACATTAACATAACTCTAATTGAATAAACTAATAAACTGTATGAATAATACATAAGAAGATTGATTGTCTTATATATTAATATATAACAAAAGTTTGTGCGAGTTTTTGAGAACCATTTGGCTTAAGGAGTCAAATGGTTCTCAAAAACTCGAGAGGCATCTCATTACAATTTGAATTCACTTCCTTTTTTTCTTTAGTGAAAAAATTATCTAGAAAAATAATTAGATAGGATAGCTTGTACCTTGTCAACCGACAACAAGAGAACTAAATCGGGATAAATACCAATCCCTATTACGGGTAGAAAGATACAGATCGAAACAAATAGTTCTCGTGGTCCAGAATCGACAAAATTATAGTTTGGAACATTGAATAGCTTGTATCCGTAAAACATCTGACGTAACATAGATAATAAATAAATGGGAGTTAATATCATTCCAATTGCCATTACAAAAGTAATTAGAACTTTTGGCATTAAAAGATATTTTGGGCTGGTAATAATTCCCAAAAATACTACCAATTCTGCGACAAAACCACTCATTCCTGGCAATGCAAGAGAAGCCATCGAGAAACTATTGAACAGGGTAAATATTTTTGGCATTGGGATGGATATCCCCCCCATTTCATCGAGATAAACAACACGTATTCTATCACAACTCGTTCCCGCCAAGAAAAAAAGTGCAGCGCCAATAAATCCATGAGAAAGTATTTGTAAAATGGCTCCGTTTAGTCCCATGCCGGTTATAGAACCAATTCCTATAATTGTGAAACCCATGTGAGATACGGAAGAATAGGCTATTCTCTTTTTAAAATTGCGTTGACCGAAAGAGGTTGAAGCTGCATAGATTATTTGCATTGTTCCCATTATTACAAACCAGGGAGAAAATATGGAATGAGCGTGGGGTAATAATTCCATATTGATCCGAATCAATCCATATGCTCCCATTTTTAATAAGATTCCAGCTAGAAGCATACATGTACTGTAATGTGCCTCTCCATGGGTATCTGGTAACCATGTATGTAGGGGTATAATCGGCGATTTGACAGCATAAACAATAAGGAAACCCAAATAGAAGATTATTTCTAATGCCACAGGATATGATTGATTAGCTAATCTTTCGAAATCTAATGTCGGTTCATTGAAACCATATAAGCCCATACCGAGAACCCCTATTAATAGAAAAATAGAACCCCCCGCAGTGTACAAAATAAACTTTGTAGCCGAGTACAGACATTTCTTTCCCCCCCACATGGATAAAAGTAAGTAAACCGGAATTAATTCGAATTCCCACATGATGAAAAAAAGTAAAAGGTCCCGAGAAGAAAATGATCCTATTTGACCACTGTACATTGCTAACATCAGAAAATAGAACAATCGGGAATTTCGAGTAACTGGCCAAGCCGATAAAGTAGCTAAAGTGGTGATAAATCCTGTCAGTAAAATAGGTCCTATGGAAAGCCCATCGATTCCCAGTCTCCAGTGAAAATCAAAAATATTTATCCATTTAAAATCTTCTTCCAATTGGATTAATGGATCGTCCAATCGGAAATGGTAACAGAATGCATAAGTCGTTAGAAGGAGTTCTAATAAACATATACAAATAGTATACCACCGAAATACCTTATTCCCCCTCATGGGGGGAATAAAAATGGAAGAACCCGCGAATACCGGCAAAACGACAAGTATTGTTAACCAAGGAAAATAACTCGTGATAAAGACAAGATACGCTTTGACCAGAAAAGCCCGTGCTCGGAATAATATATATTATAATTATATATATATATATATATATATATTCTAATGTTATAGAAATGTTATAGAGTAGGGGCTTTTGTCGGTAAAAAGGAATCAAATGATTCAAATGGAGTTTTTTGTAACGTATCAATCAATAAGATAGACCCATGCTGCGAGTTGTTTCATGCCATAAATAAACACGGACACTCAAAAAATCTGTAGGGCAAGCGGATTCACATCTCTTACAACCTACACAATCTTCGGTTCTTGGCGCAGAAGCAATTTGCTTAGCTTTACATCCGTTCCAAGGTATCATTTCCAATACATCCGTGGGGCAGGCTCGTACACATTGAGTACACCCTATACATGTATCATAAATTTTTACTGAATGTGACATTGAAACTATAAATTCAAGTTTTAAACATAAAAAATTTCCGACCTGGTATGGTAAAATCTCTAGTAAATAAATTAATTATATATTTATATTGTAGACACCAGACGAATCAGTGATTTATATCCATTTTTTTTTTTTTTTTATCAATATATTTCTGAATCTGTTCATGAAAAAGTGCCAAGAAACTTTGATTTACGTTTCAACAATCACGGTTATATAATCCGCGCATATGAATTCCAATTGGTCAACAATCCAATATTGAATATTAATAGAATTATAATAAATAATTCTAATTCTATTATTACATAATGAATGATTACAACTAATTATTCAACAAATTCGATTGATTGATACGAGTTGATTTTATGTTATGATGGATCGAGGAAACAATAGCTAGCCCAATAGCTGCTTCCGCAGCTGCAATAGCTATGACAAAGATTGAGAAAATGTCTCCTTTTAATTGGCGACTATCAAATAAATCAGAAAATGTTACGAGATTTATATTAACCGAATTTAGTATAAGTTCAAGACACATAAGCGCTCTAACCATGCTTCGACTTGTGATTAATCCATAGATACCGATAGAAAATAAATAGATACTCAAAAAAAGTACATGCTCGAACATCATCAACTAACTCCTCGTCAATCTTGATTCATTTTAATATGAACAACAATTCGACTGATTTAATTGACTAGAATAGAACAATTAAAGAACAAAATAAGAAGGTATTGGCAATACATTTAACTAAAAACTTTAAACTTTCTATTTTTTTTTTATTTCTTTTAAATTTTGATACATTTTTGAATTCTAAGTATTTTTTATTGACGAGCCATAGTAATTGCACCTATTAAGGAAACTAATAGAATTATAGAAATGAGTTCAAACGGAAGATAAAAATCTGTTGATAAATGAATCCCAATTTGTTGAACGTTAATTATTAGGTCCTGTTCTAGAATCTGGTTTGGTCTTGTAGTCCAAAGAATTCCGTACCATGACGTATCCGGGATAGTAGTAATTAGTGAAAAAAGAATACTTATACAAACCAGTGAAGTGACCCCATCTCCGACAGTCCAAAGACTGGAATGAATGGAATATTCTGAACCATTCATGAACATTACAGCAAATATGATTAAGACATTTATGGCTCCCACATAAATAAGGAGTTGTGCAGCAGCTACAAAATAGGAATTCGATGGAATATATAATAAGGATATACAAACAAGAACCAATCCCAACGAAAAGGCAGAATAAATTGGATTGGTAAATAAGACTACTCCCAGACCCCCTAATATAATAACTGATCCCAGAAATACTACAAGAATATTATGTATTGGTCCAGATAAATCCATTATGTATAAAATAAGAAATAAATAAGTCTAAAGATTTCATGACCTTACTGAATAGTCCAGGAAGGGAAAAGAGCTTACCCCGGTTTTTATTATATATGAAAGTATATATGATACGTTCCTAAATTTAAATTTAAATGTAGTTTAATGTAGTATAGATTAATGTAGATATAGATAAAGTTATTAGACCAATCCTACTTTTTTTTTTTTTTTTTATCTGAGAAAGAAAAGAGTAGTTTATATTTTCTATTTTGAAATCATCACTAAAAATATATTTTCAGTTTAAATCAAACAGTGATTCTCAACAATTAATAGTTATTATTTATAGTTACTGACTAACTAAAATGAAAAAGCTTGTATCCTGTCCTTTCTATCAAAATACAAAATACCAAAACAAAATCTTAGTAATTGGTAATCGTTCTTGAATCGAGGAATTTTTCTTTGTATATTTTGATTTGAGTCGAATTCATAATGGTTTGAATTGTGTAATCACCAATTACTGACATTGGTAACCGACCCAAAGTAATTTGATTATAATTCAATTCGTGACGATCATAAGTAGAAAGTTCATATTCTTCAGTCATTGATAAACAGTTTGTTGGACAATATTCGACACAGTTACCACAAAATATACATACACCGAAATCAATACTATAATTAAGCAATTGTTTCTTTTTAATATCTCTTTCAAATCTCCAATCAACAACGGGTAGATCTATAGGGCATACACGAATACATACTTCACAAGCAATACATTTATCAAATTCAAAATGGATTCGACCGCGGAAACGCTCTGATGTGATCGATTTTTCATAAGGATATTGAATAGTTATAGGTAAACGATTTGTGTGGGATAAGGTAATTATGAAACTTTGACCAATGTACCTTGCAGCTCGTATTGTTTGTTGACTATAATTCATGAACCCAGTCACCATAGGAAACATATTGTATATGTGATGAAGAAGTTGATGTTTTTTTTTTTTTTTTTTTCTCTTGTTTGAGGGAGGTTATGAGTATAGAATATCGTTATCGTATTCTGTTATTTATAGTGAAACAAGTTGGAAAGAAGTTGTCAATAATAGATTACCTAGAGAAATAGGTAAAAGAAATTTCCATCCAAGATTTAATAGCTGGTCCATTCTCATCCTAGGTAAAGTCCATCTTGTTGTGATAGAGATGAACAGAAACAAATAAGCTTTAGCTAATGTAATAAAGATACCAATTGTCATTCCAAAGACTCCATTTATTCCGAAAGATTCAGAAATGGATATGTACGGAACAGAGAAATTCCACCCGCCTAAATAAAGAACTGTTATAAATAATGAAGAAACTAATAGATTTAGGTAAGAAGCAACATAAAATAAACCATATTTTATACCCGAATATTCGGTTTGATAACCTGCGACTAATTCCTCCTCCGCTTCTGGTAAATCAAAGGGTAATCTCTCACATTCTGCTAGAGAAGAAATAAAAAAAACTATAAATCCTATGGGTTGCCGCCACAGATTCCACCCCCAAAAACCATATTTTGACTGTGCCTCAACAATATCAACTGTACTTGAACTGTTAGATAATCATAGTTGATAATAACATTAATGTTTCCATCACTATTCCAAAACCGTACATGAGATTTTCACCTCATACGGCTCCTCTATGGCCACAAATAAATGTAAGGACCTGTTCGGTATTATCGATATCCTTCTAGGGTAGATACAATAAAATACATCGGAGAGTCCCAAAAATTAAACCAATGGAATTCTGTCTGCTAAAATCAATAAAAAAGGCGCTTTCGAATTGATCTCATCCCTTATAATTAAAATAAATCTTTGTTCGGTAATAATTGAATCCTTCAATAAAATACTCGTTATATCAATCAATAGGTTATATCAATCAATAGATAGAAAGAATTAGTCACTAGTTCATGAATCATAACTAATAATAATTCCACATGTACATGTATGGATACATATATATATATATGTAGGAACGAAAAAAAAAAGAAGATCTTTATTTATTTTTCCATTCTATTATTGCATTCTATTTCTTTTGTTCTTATTCTTCTTTCTCAGAAGAGAGTGCTCTTCAAAAAAAAAAATGTATTAATATAATAATAAAGGATTAATTCGTTCTTAAATAGTCATTTCTTTATTCAGTGAATAGGAGCATACTCTAGATTGAAATCGTGGGGAAGTACTGCTTGATCATTTCTACCAACTTAAAGCCCCTATTATGATTCGTTTTATGTGGAAAAACCTATTTTTTGATACCTTACCTTACATTATCTCCATTACTAATCCTTTGTGTACCTTGGTGTTCCTAACCGTTCACTTATTTTTGATTGATCCCCGATATGGTAATATATACAAGACAGTAGTAGAAACTCCATACAGTTGATCTTTTGTCCCCGCTTCAAGATATGATGACTAATCAAAGAATCTTGGGATAAACAGTTTTCACTGCTTATGTTTACTTTCACCTTGTTTCTTGTATATAGGGAATGAGATTTTATCCTCTTACTACAAATTTATAAGCTGTTTTGTTTCACTCATATAACTATTTGGTTTAACTCATTGACCTGAATTAAATGAATGATGAATAAAAAAAAATGAAGATATCTATTCAATACATTCAGCTTCTTTCCTTTATTTCATTTCTGGGAGAGGTAAAAGTTCATGTTCCAACGAATCACACGTAGAGATATTGATAATACACATAGAGTTAATGGTATTTCATAACTAATAGATGGAGCAGCAGCTCGTAGACCACCTGAAAAGGAATATTTATTATTCGAGCCATATCCTGATATAAGAAGCCCAATAGGAGCAATACTTGAAATGGAGATCCATAAAGAAACACCTATACTGAGATCGGCTAAAACAAGTCGATATCCAAAAGGAATTACTAAATAACTTAGTAGAATTGATATGACCGCTATAGACGGTCCGACACTAAACAAACGAATATCCCCCCTAGATGGGAGTAGGTCCTCTTTGAAAAGTAGTTTAGTCCCGTCTGCTAGAGCTTGAAGAATTCCCAAAGGGCCGGCATATTCAGGCCCAATACGTTGTTGTATCGCTGCAGATATTTCTCTTTCTAACCATACAATTACTAGTACCCCTACTGTGATTCCCAATATAAGGGTTAAAACGGGGACAAACAGCCAGATGAATCCATAGATTTCTTTTAAGGATTCTAATTTAGAAAAAGAATTGATAGCTTGTACTTCTGTCGTGCCAATTATCATTTCAACGATCAACTTCTCCCATAATGATATCTATACTACCCAGTATCGTCATGATATCAGCCAATTTCATTCTTTTAATTAGCTGAGGAAGAATTTGCAAATTCATGAAACCGGGTGGACGAATTTTCCATCTCCAGGGAAAAACGCTATTATCTCCTATCAAATAAATTCCTAATTCTCCTTTTGGGGCTTCTACTCTTACATAAAGCTCTTGTTTCAACAATTCAAAATTGGGTGAAGGTTTTTTACTAATGAATCTATATTCAAAATCATTCCATTCGGAATTTTTTGCTCTATCAAAGCGCCGAACTTCTAAATTCTCATAGGGTCCCCCGGGAATTCCTTCTAGAGCTTGTTGAATCATTTTTATGGATTCTTTCATTTCGCCGATTCGTACTAAATATCGAGCTAATGAATCTCCTTCTTTTTGCCATTGAACTTCCCAATCGAATTCATTGTAACATTCATAATGATCAATTTTACGAAGATCCCATTGGATCCCAGAAGCTCGTAACATTGGTCCTGATAAGCCCCAATTTATTGCTTCCTCTCCGCCAATAATGCCCACTCCTTCAACTCGTTCTAAAAAAATGGGATTCCGTGTAATAAGTTTTTGATATTCAACAACTCCTGTTAAAAAAGAATCGCAGAAATCCAAACATTTATCTATCCATCCATGAGGTAGATCGGCAGCTACTCCTCCGATACGGAAATAATTATGCATCATTCGCATACCTGTGGCAGCTTCGAATAGATCATATAGCAATTCTCTCTCTCTGAAAATATAGAAAAAGGGAGTCTGTGCACCGATATCCGCCATAAAAGGCCCAAGCCATAACAAATGAGAAGCTATACGACTCAGCTCCAGCATAATTACTCTAATATAGCTGGCCCTTTGAGGTACTTGAACATTTCCCAGTTGTTCTGGTGCATTTACCGTTATTGCTTCTGTAAACATAGTAGCTAAATAATCCCAACGTGTTACATAAGGAAGATATTGTATAATTGTTCGGTTTTCCGCTATTTTCTCCATCCCTCTGTGTAAATAGCCCAATATGGGTTCACAGTCAATAACATCTTCACCATCGAGAGTAACGATTAGTCGAAGAACGCCATGCATTGATGGGTGGTGAGGACCCATATTGACTATCATCAGATCTTTTCTTGTGGCCGGTACAGTCATATCTTTTCTTCCCTAATTCATTATTCCATTAATTGAATTTCTCCAAATTTATAAAAATAATAATATAAAAATTAAAATATAATAACAACTCATAAAAAAAAAAAAAATTCAAACGAATCTTCGAATTAACGGGTTTTTGGCTCCCGAATACCCAACTGACTAATTAATTTCTTATAACGTACTTTATTTTTCTTTGATAAATAAGCCAGCAGTCGTTGACGTTTTCCCAGAATTATTCGTAGGCCTCTTTGCGATAAAAAATCTTTTTTGTGCAATTCCAAGTGCGAAGTAAGCTTACGTACCTTATTGGTGAAATTGAATACTTGAAATTCAACAGACCCTTTGTTGTTTTCTTCTTTTTCTTCTTGTGGAATAACCGAGATGGATGAATTTTTTACCATAACAAAATTCTTAAACATCTTTTTTTTTTTTTCTTTTTTCTTTCTTTTTTATTTTATGAATTTTACCGATCAGGAATAATAATTATTATATTATGATGATGCCAGCCATTTGAATCTGGTATGCACAAAAGCTTGGATTTAGATTTATTCATATACTATATATTTCATATTTATATATATATTTTTTTATTCTATCCAAACCAAACCAAATTTTCTGTTTGAAATAAAATCGGTTTGGTTTGGATAGAAAGAGATATAATACATTTACACATTTATAATATAAATATAATATATAAATATAATATAAAAGAGAATTATTTCTTTGTATCTAAGAACATTCTGTCAATTTATTATTCCTAGAGCCAATTGAATTAATATGCCATTAAATCCGTATTATATTATGTACCAAAATGTAACACAACGTATGCGTACATATTTCTACATCTACCGAATATGTCATGCGATATACAGACAATATAATATCCCATTCATTAACTAATTCTGAATTTTGGATACATATGTATCCTCGACATACTGAAACGACTGCCGTTATTTGTATCAAACCAATAGCGATTCATACAAGCTAAATCTTCTAATCGATAATTGGGCCAAAGAAGCAATTTGAATTTAATAAATTTATTTGCATCTCTATTAAGATGCTTGTCCTCATTCAAAAATTGTCCGCAGTTTCTTATCTTGTTTTCTTTGAAAAATACTGGATTTATATCTAAAATATTCCAATTCCAGAAATTGAAACAAATTAGAATTCTGAATTCTCGACGACGTATAGGAGATAGAATCTTTTCTGGAACAAGGAAATTATAAGGATTTTTTTTTTCATTCACAAGCATATTGCTATGTTGTCTAATGGATCTGTCGAAATTATTCTTATCAACATATCTTTTTTTTATGCGTTTTCTATTAGTTTCAGTTTGTTCTTTACTCTTATCGACCAATGAAATACTTATGGTTTGATAAATAATAAATTGTCCATCCCTTTTTATAAATAAACGAATGGGTTCAATAATAAATATTCCTTTTTTTATCAATTCTGTAAGAGCTAGATCTTTCTGAATCAGCATTACATCCAGACGAATCTCTTCTCTTTGAATCGAGGATATAGCAATTTCTTTTGGATTTGTCATTCTAAGTAGGATACAATAGACCTTGATATTATTCATCATTATTTGATTCAAGGGATCATCCCATCTTAATTGAAAAATGAAAAATTTTTTCAGGAAGAAATCTAATTCTGCTTCCTTGTTGCTCTTGGATTTTTTTTTCTTTCTACGTTTTTTAATGTCTGATCTCGCATAATCTTCTTCAACATCTTTTTTTTTGTTTTGTTTTCTTAGATCTGATCCAAGACCGCTTTGGCCCTGTTGTTCGTTTTTTTCTTGGTTGGAATTTTCTAATTCAAGATATTCTTTTTGATTGGATGATAGATGAGGATTCTTTTTTTTATTTACAGTAATATTTTTATTTTTATTTTGACTACTATTTTTATTTCTTTGGAAATCTAAAAGAAGTAATTTGATTGGTATAATCCAGGGTTGAATCTTATATGTATAAAAAAGTAGCACAAATTCTGTGAACAACCAAGATTTTAGATTTGATATCTTACGATTACGATAGAATCTTTCTTGATTCATTCCTATCCAATCAAAAAAGTTTCTTTTTTGATTGGATGGGTTGATTTCTTGATGAATCGAAATATCTTTTTTTTTTATTTTTTGATACTTATTAGTTTCAATCTTAGTATTATTATTAATCTTGGTGCTGACATGCGTATTGGTCCAAGTCTCAATATCAATATTCTTTCTAATACAAAAATGGAGAATTTTCCAATTAAAATATTTTCTATCCAGATTTGGATTCGTATCAATAATATATCTTTCTTCTAGATAATCACTAATAGCTGGATTTATTAATACATAAAATGAGTCGGGTTTCAGTGTATTAAAATTATATGAATATGGAATTTCTTGGTTACCGTTTACTTTTAATTTTGATCCATAAATATATAAGTCCTTATCCTTCTTATCCCCATAATTCATATATTTTTGTGATAAAAGATCATATTTGTAGTGTTTTTTAAATTTTTCTTTTTGATTTTCCAATGAATCCACTGCATAATAATTTTCTTTCATGTAATGATTAATTTTTTCTTTTTCATATGAATCAAATTTCATTTTAATTGAGTCTTTATTTTGAATCGTACGACGTTGATTGACTCTATTTCGCCATTTTTTCGGTTCCAATTGATACCATTTGGTCTGGGATAAATTGTATTGATAATGGCCCTTTAACCAGTTTTTCCATTCATTCATTCCATACTTTTGAATTTTATTATGCCTTGATTTGTAATCAAATATTCCTCGTTTTATACAATAATCCTTTATTTTATCCCTAAGATTAAGATAATGATAGGTACCGTGATTTTGAAGTACGGATCTCAAGTGATACTTGTTAAGTAATTGGGTTTGTGATAATTTGTAAAATACATATGCTTGTGACAAGGAAGATAAGTCGCAATGACTATTTAAATTCTTATTATTAATATTAGTATTAGAAAACGACCTTTTTATAGTCGAAATAAAGTTCATTGTATTTTGATTTGTTTCATCATTGTAAATGGATTTATTGATCATTTTTTTCTTTGATTCAAAGAAAAGTTGTGCATTGATCCTTGGAATCTTCATTGTACATAGTAAAATATCTATGTATATTTTTTCAATAAACGATTTCAAAAAAAAAATGGATTTTCGTATTAATCGGATATTGTTTCTTTTGAATAGATGCCAAATATATTTCTGTGATTCCGATCTTTTATCATCATAATCATAGGTTAGAACTATTTTTTTATTGTCTTTTGTTATTTGTTTTATTTGATTCCTGATTGTGATCATCTTATCAGAAAGATCTTTCGTTTTTTTTTCTATGAGTAAATAATTTGTCCAATTCATGGATCGATTTTGAATGGTCGATTCATTATCATTATTATGGATTTTTGAATCTTTTCTGTTTTCATTTGGTTCATATACTTTTACTTTACTAAATTCAAATAATAAAATTGGGTTTATTTTTTCAAATTCTTTCATTATTTGTTTTATAACTAGAACTATTTTGATGATCCACCTTGTGTGTTTTTTTTTTGAAATTTGTAAAGACCATTTTATTCTTTCTTTAAAAAATTTTAGAATTATAAAAAATTTATTTTTAACCTTTCTAATTGTTCTTTCGAGTTCTTTAAAAACGGGTTCAAAAAAAGAAGGTTGTTTTCGGGGAGAACCGAAGGGAAGTTCCGTTTCCATTCCCCATATTGTTAAAAACAAATTTTTTTTTTTTTTTTTTTTTTTCATCAAATCTCTATGATGAGACCATACCTTAGATCTTCGCCAAGGTTTCAGACAGAAAGGAAATATAATCTTTATCTGAATCCCATCTGTTAACCAATTTTTGGGAAATTCAGTTTCTGATAATTGAACACCATTATAGGTGCATTTAACGTGCATTTCTCTATTCCATTCCTGCAAATCCTCGTACCACTCGGGGAATTGGAATAATAACATACGGCCCATATTTTTAGCTATTATCAATAAAGGTAATATCATGTATTTTCTAAGAAAAGATTGGGTTAATAACATCGCACCTCTTATTGCTTGAGCAAATATAATGGTATCCCAAGT